GAATTGATCGTCTATTTACAATTCCGGAATAACATGAAATTTGAAGCCAATTGATGTAAGTTCTTTCTAAGAGGTGGAATAGAATAACAACCCCTTTACATACAAGGGAATGAGTATGTGGTGGGGCGAAAGGGCTTGGACCTTTCAACCCCGGTACCTCTAAACGTTACCGGCAATCTACCACGGAACGCCCTCGACTTTCATGCTGATTTTTTTGATCTCATTTTTCTTATAAGAAAAATATAATTACGCCATTGATTTACTTGTTATTTATGTCGATATTTTATTATAGTGTTTCATTATAATAAAATATCGACATATTTTCTAGAGGGTTCTTTCTTGTGTTTTGTTCGGCGTCTTCTTCGTCGAGAAAGTTCAAACCCAAGTCTATAAATTACTATCCTTTGTCCTCAATGTCCAAACATTATTCTATAAATTACTCTTGGCCATCATGCATTTCCAAACACCATTCGATAAACCCCTCTTCGCCGACAAGGTTCAAACATGCGGATACAAATTGCTCTTCGCTGAGAAGGCCTAAATGGGAGTTTCTAAAGTCGTCGTAGCCGAGTAAGAACCAATACAGGTCTCGAAATTTTTTTTCTTTACCCTCGCGACGAGATAGTCTGCGCGATATTTTTGATATTTTTTATCGCATGTGTCTAGTACTTTGAGCATCCGTCCAAATTCCATACGTACTCGCAGCCAGGCATGTACATGTGGTACATATTCTCGAATGGCGTATGGTTTGTTTCTTAGGTTGGTTCGTAGAGCGTTTCGTAGAGATTCGCGAGCGACCAAATCTAAGTTGGAAGCGGGGTCGTAAAATGGTTCCTCACCTTCGAAGAGGAAACGTTTCCAGGCGCCAAACCAAAACCCAACCCTGATATCATACTGCGTTTCGGTTGTTCTTTCTAGCAGCGCGCATTGAAGTTCGGCCCAAAGACAAGCTTTTGTTGCGCGAATAGAGTTTACATTTCGAAAATTTTTTTTTTTCGAAAGCCAGTTGGCGCCTTCGGCTTTGGCAAAGTCGATGATACTCCCCGAGGCGGCACCATTCCGCGACGCGTATTTTTTCAAGAGAGTAGATACGATCTCGCGACACCCCATTGCAAGGCAGATTACGCAAAATATTTCGTAGAAGTCCCTGTCCTTGTTATCCGAGGGTAGTATCCCCCCTTCAGTATAACAAAGGTATTTCCTTTTCGGTAGATGCAGAGGCCCATTATAGAGCGAAATGCACTTACCTCGTTGTACCAAAATTCCCAATGTAGGTCGAAATCCATAATAGAGTCCAACCCCAACGACCGAATCAGTTCTCTTCATAAACAAGTTCTGTTCCATAATAACCTTCCTGGGTTTTACAAAATGATTTAAAATGTCTAGTCAATTTTTTATATATTGAATTATATATATGGAATTCAATATATGAATGAAATATATATGCGTCAGGTGCGGTAATAGGTGCGATATTAGCATCATTAGTCATTCCCGATCTAAAACAACTAGCACAACTTGTCAACGTCCATGGGGACTTATTTTCCCGGTCAAATTCTCGACTCCATCTGACTAGTTCTGGGTTCGAATCCCCGGCAACCCTTTGTTCAAAAAATCCTCTGTAGAGAAGAGAGACATTTTTACCTATTTTTTCTTCAATGAAAATTGAAGTGTGATAATTTACTGATAATTCTATGATTCCGATCTAGAGTTTAGAGGGACTAATATATGTTATAACGCTCTATAGTCCCTGTAGGTAAGATATGTTATAAAAATCTATAGTTCCTATGAAAAGGTTTTTGGATGATTTTGGCGGCATGGCCGAGCGGTAAGGCGGGGGACTGCAAATCCTTTTTCCCCAGTTCAAATCTGGGTGTCGCCTGACTATTTGACATAGATAGCGATCGATCTAGATTATACTTTATTACTTAAAAAAGTAAAAAAAAGAGTGGGCCTTAGTATTTCTAGCCTATTTTACTTGTCTTTAAGTCTTTGCCGATTCGAAATCATAGAGGAATTTTTTAGAAGTGGATTTATGAAATTGGTTCCTCAACAGTCTTCGGTGAGAATCCCTTTTTGACTCTGCACCATTGATTCCACTATTATTAGGGAGCAATAATCGAATAATTCTATCATAGAGATAGGGGACATAATTCACATGGAGCTAGTAAGTCTCGCTTGGGCTGCTTTAATGGTAGTTTTTTCATTTTCCCTTTCACTTGTAGTCTGGGGAAGAAGTGGTCTCTAGAAGTACTACTAATTGAGTTGAGGAATCAAACTGGATCAATTCTTTTAGAAATCGTTCTACAATGCATTTTGAACGATTTACTATCAAGATCTCTTCATTTTCAAATTGCATTGAATTCTAGTGAAGGAATGTATTCTATACAAGTAAAACGCTTCTTTCCGATTGATCGGAACAAATAGATGTATCAAAGAAATCAAAGTGGGCCCTCTGTCAATTCCAGATAGAAAATGAATATAAATATCTACCATGAAGATAATATGGTAGATTGATCCAGAGGAAACCTCTAGCTTTATTAGAACCACTAAGATACAGTCCGGTAAGAAAGAACTCAATGAATCTTTCTTACCCTACTCTCAGATCTCAGAGAAGACTGCCGATTCGAGCCCGTCCATTTCATTTATTCATTAGAATACGAAAAATGAGAATTCCTTTCATTTGATCTTATCAATAGTTGATAAGATCAAGTTTCATTCAAAATAATTAATTATTTTGACTAACTGTTTTTACATAAATAATAAGTAGAAAAGCAGTAGGAACTAAAATGAAGAGTGCAGTAGCAATAAATGCCAGAATATTGACTTCCATAATCTCATCCCTTTTTCTTTCACAATAACTCGGGATTTAATCCCCTAGAGAAAATCAATCTTGCACACGTAACTTCACTGAATGAATAACCTCTCGACGAGATTGACTCGGATCAATAGCATGAACAAGACTATCTAAGCGATCAAATCCATTCGTCGTCAAAAATTGAATAGTATAACCTAGGGAGATCTTTTATCCATACCGAATCCAAAATAAGATTCCCGACCCAATCCAAAATTCCTTTAGTTAGCATTATGTAGCATTCTTTTCTCTTGTTTAGTTTCTATAACCTATCTTAGGTCTCCCTTGTCCAATCATCAAATAGCGTATCATCTCACCACCCATCCCTTTCCATTAGTTACAAACAACAAGACAAGCAAAGCGGAAAAAGATAAGCTCTAAACGCCGTTTTTTAATGATCTCATTTTCTTTGGAAGACAATGAAATGGGATAAAGCTGAGTCTCGGGAAAAAGATGGAATATTTCAGTAAATTCACTATTTTCGTTATTTTCATTTTAGTGTAGGGTTTGTTCTTTCTTCGACAAGACCCTGAAAAAATAGAAAAACTAGTAAGGAAAAAGGATTCAATTCCATTATCAAAAGCTCAGTGTCCAATTTGAATCCAATTTATTTGTAACCTTCCTATTTAGTAATTAGGCTTACACAAACAAAAAAGAGCCAGAAGGGGAGATTTTGTTAAATTAAGTTTGTATTATACAAGAAACGAATTCCATCCGTAGGAGATGCGCCCGAGAAAGAGATCGGACTTTGTTTCCTTACATGAATGGGGATCAATCCAAAAAGAAGACTCAGTATCTCTTGGAATACTTACTCTAAGAATAATGCTACCAACCAATCATTGGACTAACCTACATTTGTCTTTCTCCAATCAATCAGTCCTCGTTGAAGTGACGAGAACTCCGAACCGAACCCCCTTGGGATTGACATGTTGTCCCAAGGCCCCACGTTCCGAGAAAGAGGAGCGGCGGATTGGTGTACTTATTCGATTCGTCGGGACTGACGGGGCTCGAACCCGCAGCTTCCGCCTTGACAGGGCGGTGCTCTGACCAATTGAACTACAATCCCAGGGAACTAAGGGATCTAGCAGAAAATGTGATTCTTTTTTATTCCCCCTATCAGGTATTTCTGAAGAAGAAGGGGGTTCTACCATGAGATGGTAGATTGGTGAATTGTTGGGTCGAGCTGGATTTGAACCAGCGTAGACATATTGCCAACGAATTTACAGTCCGTCCCCATTAACCGCTCGGGCATCGACCCAGGAAGAATCAATTTTAGGTATATTGGTAATCCCTGACCAACTTCTTTTCGTAGTACCCTACCCCCAGGGGAAGTCGAATCCCCGTTGCCTCCTTGAAAGAGAGATGTCCTGAACCACTAGACGATGGGGGCATGCTCAACCGCTATGATACTTCGTATATGGATACTTTGTATATGGATACTTAGTATATGAACGATTTTGGGAAATTGTCAATATACAATATAATAGGTATGAAGAGATCCGAATTCTCCTTCCGTTTTTTACGATTTCCTATTCATTTTGGATTCGTCATTCCTATTTATGTTTCATTCATTCGATTCGCCATTTTATTTGTCTATAGAAATCTAGCTTCTATGAATTTTCTACTAAAATAAAGACAAAAATTGCACGAATACAAAAAGAAAGATAGGCTTCTTTGAGGGAGTGATTGGTCCGTCCGAAAAGAAAGAGTTAAGGGGCGGGTGAAATTGCATTTTTTACGCTCTCATGGATAAGATGAGATATCCCTAGCGCTCTTTCCCATTAAGCTAGGAAATGAACAAACAAGAAATCTGGGAATGGGGATTCAAGAAGTTATTGAAAATTCCTTTTTCTCTAAGAATTGAGTTCGGGGACCAGTAGAATCTAGTCCACATATGATTCAAAAAATATCTGGAATCTATGGGGAATTAGGCGGTGGACATGGATCAATCAAGTTAAGTTCGTTCTGATGGGGATCCAGTCAATACAAGAAAAACAATTCACGAAAGTTGGTTTTGAAACAGCCTTGCCGTTTATCCTAGACTTGCTAGTTAAGAATAAGCCACTCGCCGCTATAAGTTTACTGTATGGACTTATCTAACTAGACTTCGCTATATAAAATCTATTTATCTACATATAATATTTGACCC